AGTACTATTTCTGCATCTCCCTGACCAAATCCGCCTACATTAGGATTACTTGTCAACGGTTGATCCAATTTGATAGATTCGCCTTCTGAAACAAGAAGTTCTGGCCCCGGAGGGATAATATCAACCACTTGACGTCCATCCGACGCATCCGCTATGGTTATTTCGTATCCCCCCTTTTCTTTTCGTAGGATTTTGCTTACTATACCTGATGCTGTAGCATTATAAACTGTATTGTTACTTTTGCTCCCGTCAGGATAAATCTGGCCCCTTCCCCTGTTTCCACCTACGTATATAGGATATTTTAAGAAGTGAATGTCTTTCTTAGTAGCGGGGTCCGGGGAAAGAATAGGAAAGGTGATTTCACTATATTTCTGACCAGGAACAGGGCCTATGACAAGAATATTTTTTTGATTGGGGCGATAGCTCTGAAAAGACAAATTACCCATCTTTTCTTTTATCTCGGGGGAAATACGATCGGGAGGGGCTAATTCAAAACCCTCTGGTAAAATAAGAACAGCCCCCACATTCAAACCTCCCTTTTTACCATTAGCAAGAACTTGTTTCAGTTGCGTATCATAAGGAATTCGAACAACTGCTTCAAATACAGTATCGGGAAGTACCGCTTGCGGAACCTCAATATCCACTGGTTTATTAGCTAAATGGCAATTGGCGCATACAATACGCCCAGTCGCTTCTCGTGGATTTTCATAACCCTGCTGTGCAAAAATGGGATATGCATTTGAAATGGATGTACGAGTTATTATATATATCATGAGCGATGCGGAAATAGATCGAGTAATCTGTTCCTTTATCCAAGAAAAAGTATTTCTAGTTTGCATGGTCCAATCATTGATCCCGAAAATTTCTACAATAAATTGGGGTAGGTCACTAATGGAGTTTCCTATCCACGATTCTGTTATTTACTGGAATAATTTGACTCGATTAATCTATAGGAATATAGGATGAATCTCCGGGATGGGTAGAAATAGAAAGGGATTTTCAATGGTACAACTGCAAAGTAAGAAACATTATAATTGGATTAGGTAGACATTTTTCAGTCATTCATTGAATGATAAATCACTACAAGTGACGGAGATACACGATTTAAATAACGGAAAATCCAATATTTTAAAATTGTATCTAGAATGACTGGAAAAGTGGAAACAAGGCCAGATATAATTTGATCATTATGAACAAATCCAAAATCCTTGTAGACAAAGCCAATCATCAATTCCCAACCATGGGGCGAATGAAATCCGATACATAAATCAGTTAATAAAAGAAGAGAAAAAGCTTTTATTGTGTCACTTAAGTTATATAGGAATTCCTGGGCCCAAGAGTTAAGAATAACAAGTTCTTTATTACCCAAAATAGAATAACCACTTAGAATAATGAAACAGATTATATTTGTCGAGAAGTGCAAAATCGTATGAATACGACCCTCGTTTTGTATCTTGATTAATTGGATTGTTTCTTTGTGAATTCCTATACGAAGGTTTTGTAGATGTGTCTCCGAGTATTCCTTGATCATTTCCTCTAAGAAGAGGAGTTCCTCTAATTCTATGAATTTTTCTAGAATACTCTTTTCTTCAATATCATTCAAAAAAGTTTCGGATTGCCTAGTATTCCACCAATTAGTAACCCACGATTCCAGACTTTTTTGAAATAAGAGAGAAATCCACCAGGGCAAAAATACGATAGATACAAGATATAAAAGAGGAGTGAATGCTTTCTTTTTTGCCATTTTTTCATCTGTGAATTGTTAATGAACCCATCTCATTCGTCAACTCTATGTAATCTAATATTTCTTATTTCTCTCACGCATCAATTCTATTACAAGTTATCGAACCTATGAATCTATTCACTATTTTTTATTTGTGATTTCGTAGTTAGGCCTTGAATTAGGCCTTGAATCTAGAAAAAATACAAAAATAGACGAAAAATTCGAATGAATAAATAATCAAAAAATATTGTTTCCCTATAGTCAAATTTGAAGCACATATCTCCTTTCGATGAATGCCCCGAAAACCACTTTAAATAATGAATATGAATATTATTCAGTTTTGATACGAAAGAACTCCTTTTCTATCATTATATAAAACTCTCTAATATTTCGAAAAATTTTAACTTACTATGAATAGTCAGGGATAGAATAATTGAGGGAATTTTCTGAAAAATATTGTGAAAAATGAGTGGCAAAAAACGACAGAAATTGGCTAGTTATCATTATAAGAGATCCAATTTTTTGGTCATTAAGGAGCACAAAAAGAAGCGTCGAAAAAATGACAAGATATACTCTATCTGAATCTAAAGTCTCAATTCCAACAATGAAAAAGGGGGGATTCCTTATTTCGAAATGGTTGATTATGAGATATTTCGATTTGTTTATTATTATTTTTTTATTGAGTTGTGGATATTTCGATACATATAAAAGATCCCCAAAAGAGTTTTTTTATACTTGTTCCATATATGTCTGCTTTGACTCGAATGAATGTTCTGAAGAAACCTCAATTAAGTTATGTTCTAGAAAAAGAGGATTCTTGCGTTTTTGCCCTCCTGCTGAAAGCATTCATTTATCGGCTCATTTCTTAAAATACTTCAATTGGTACACGCAAGAAATAGGCCAATTCAGCAGCTTTTTGTTCCATTTCCCGCGGAGTAAAATTCTCATCAGTACGAGTCAATGGAATGGCTCCCTGGCCTCTGATATCCATATAAAGGACACGCCGAGCATAAATACCCTCTTTAACTTCTATTCTGACGGATTGAATATCTTTTATAAGAAATCGGAGAAAGACCCGACGATTTTTTCCAGGAAATCCCCAACGAAAGATACACACTATTCCGTCTTTTATATCAAATCGATCATAACCACTACCTACATTCCACGAAATTGTGCACCACAAATAGGAGCTAATAAAAAGACCCGCGATCCCATAGAAAGACATCACAATTCCTTGTGGAAAAAAAACGATTTCCTGAGACGGAAATAAAGATATCAAATTTCTACCAAGATAACTCGAGGTTCCAACCAACAAGAATCCTAATGAACCTAAAAAAAGGATAATAGCCCAGCAGAAATTACTTGTTTTTCGAGCCCCCTTTATAGGTTCTATCCATATATGTTCTGATCGACAACTCATACTTGATCCCGTTGCTTTTTTGGAATTGAGAGAATACCCCAAATGAATTTGACTTTAGTCCGTTTGTTTCCGAAGTAACTCGCATCAACTAGCACTAGTTTGATGTGAACCTTTAGGAGTAATTCATTAAATTGGTTAGATCTAAACTAATAACATACCCTTCGTATTATCTCACTAAAGATAGCCACATACATATAGATAGACCAACGTTACAGTTCAGCCATCCGCCGATTCGGTTCTATTTGAAAATAGCTAGAACATAGCATTTTCTGGAGACATAAGAATTTTTCGGCGGAAGCCGCTTATACCATATTTTGCTAAATGGATATCTGTGTTATGATACAAACGTCAATTGAAAAATGAGATTTTGTGCCATCGGCTCTAAACAATCTTGTTTTTTTGAACATGAAGAAATAAAGAAGCCATTGCGATTGCCGGAAATACTAGGCCTACTAAAGGGACCAAAACAGAGGGAAAGTTAAGAGTTGTCATAGAATGGGTACCTCGATTTACTATTTGTACCTGTTATTATTATTTAGAATTTATAATATAATATATATCTTATTATATATAAGGATATCTTACTTATTATAATTTGATAATTCTAAATTGAAATTATTATTACTTAATATCTATAGATATAAGTATCTATCTAAGTGAGTATATAATGTACTTTCTACATGAAGGATTTGAAAGGATATGGATGATATCTTATTTTATTCATTTTTTGCTCTTGTCTTCGAATTTCATTTATTAAGCAAAAAGTTTCTTAAAAATGAATAAAAATGCATTAGATTCTACTTATTTAGATTCTATTTATATTGAATTGAGGGGTTTGTTAGAATCCCATCCAGTAGGGATTCTTAGTCAAAATAGGATTATCGTAAGATATAGAAAGATAAAAAATTCTATATTTTCTAGAGTTTAATTATATATGACGAGAAGAAGATATTTTTTTGCCTAATTATAAGAATTTCATCTTTTATCTTGTTAATAGAGGCTTCTTGATCAAATCAATAATAAGGAATATAGAAAAAGGAATATAGAAAAGGGGGCGGATTTTCGATTTTCTGTGACTTTTGATTCTTTATACAATTAGATCTTATGTCAACAAAGAAAACCCCATTCGTCTAATTTTGACTTGGATTCCGATAAACTAATTACTTGTTTGCTCAAAAAAATTGAACTTAATGTTTTAATTTTGATTCAAAGGAAAGAAAGTGTGGAGTTGAAATAACTCGCTCAGAACGCTTTTTAAAGGATTACGTGGTACGATTAGATCGAATAAGCCCTTCTGGAATAAATACTCAGCCGCTTGTGAACCGTCGGGTACTGTTTTATTCAGTGTTTGTTCAATTACTCTTTTACCCGCAAAGGCAATGTAGGCATTGGGTTCAGCAATAATGATATCCCCCAACATACCAAAACTAGCTGTCACCCCACCGGTAGTAGGAGATGTAAGGATTGGTACATAGAATAACTTTTTATTTGATTGATAATCATATAAAGCAGAAGATATTTTAGCCATTTGCATCAAGCTCAAACTTCCTTCTTGCATGCGTGCCCCTCCGGAAGCACACACTATAATAAGAGGTAGAAATTCTTTAGTAGCGTATTCAATTAAACGGGTAATTTTCTCCCCGACGACGGATCCCATACTACCCCCCATAAACTGAAAATCCATAACCGCAATTGCTACGTTAATACCGTCTAGTTGCCCTATGCCTGTTTGAACAGCCTCGGTTAATCCTGTCTTTCTTTGATAAGAATCGATACGATTTTTATAAGGCTCCTCCTCCGAATGAAATTCAATGGGATCCAGAGAGACCATGTCTTCATCCATAGGCTCCCAAGTAC